GCTAGTGTAGCTTAAACCAAAGCATAACACTGAAGATGTTAAGATGAGTCCTAGAAAGATTCCACAGGCACAAAGGCTTGGTCCTGGCTTTACTATCAGCTCTAACCAGATTTATACATGCAAGTATCCGCACCCCTGTGAGAATGCCCTCAATCCCCTGCCCGGGGACGAGGAGCAGGCATCAGGCACACCCACCTAGCCCAAGACGCCTTGCTACGCCACACCCCCAAGGGACTTCAGCAGTAATAAACATTAAGCCATAAGTGCAAACTTGACTTAGTTAGGGTTAAAAGGGTCGGTAAAATTCGTGCCAGCCACCGCGGTTATACGAAAGACCCAAGTTGATACAAACGGCGTAAAGGGTGGTTAAGGAACACAACAAATAAAGCTAAAGACCCTCTAAGCCGTCATACGCACTCCGAGGACACGAGACCCACATACGAAAGTAGCTTTAAACAAACCGCCTGACCCCACGAAAGCTAAGAAACAAACTAGGATTAGATACCCTACTATGCTTAGCCTTAAACCCAGATATACCTTTACACACATATCCGCCCGGGTACTACGAGCACAGCTTAAAACCCAAAGGACTTGGCGGTGTCTCAGACCCACCTAGAGGAGCCTGTTCTAGAACCGATAACCCCCGTTAAACCTCACCACTTCTTGTTCCCCCCGCCTATATACCGCCGTCGTCAGCTTACCCTGTGAAGGCTTAACAGTAAGCAAAAAGGGCCCGCCCAAAAACGTCAGGTCGAGGTGTAGCGCACGAAGTGGGAAGAAATGGGCTACATTTTCTACAAAATAGAATATTACGAATGGCATTCTGAAAATTAATGCCTGAAGGTGGATTTAGTAGTAAAAAGCAAATAGAGCGTTCTTTTGAATTAGGCTCTGAGACGCGCACACACCGCCCGTCACTCTCCCCCGCACCCACACCTTATACTCGACATTCATAATAACATAACCACAAGCACGGGGAGGCAAGTCGTAACATGGTAAGTGTACCGGAAGGTGCACTTGGAATAACCAGGACGTGGCTGAGATAGTCAAGCATCTCCCTTACACCGAGAAGACATCCATGCAAGTTGGATCGCCCTGAGCTAAACAGCTAGCCTAACCACACAATCAACTAAAACAACATTAAAATACTTAACAAAACCCAAACAACTCAAACTAAAACATTTTACCGCCCCAGTACGTGAGACAGAAAAGGCAACAACAGAGCCATAGAAAAAGTACCGCAAGGGAACGCTGAAAGAGAAATGAAACAAATCATTAAAGCATAACAAAGCAGAGATTAACCCTCGTACCTTTTGCATCATGATTTAGCCAGCCCCCCTGAGCAAAGTGCCCTTTAGTTCAAGACCCCGAAACTAAGTGAGCTACCCCGAGACAGTCTATTAATTAGGACCAACCCGTCTCTGTGGCAAAAGAGTGGGAAGATCTCCGGGTAGAGGTGACAGACCTACCGAACTTAGTTATAGCTGGTTGCCTAAAAAATGAATAGAAGTTCAGCTTCGCACTCCTCAACTCACAGCTATTTCTAATAACACAAGAGTCAGAGCAATATGCGAAAGTTAATCAAAAGGGGTACAGCCCTTTTGAAACAGGACACAACCTTACCAGGAGGTTAAAGATTACATTATACAAGATACACCGCTCTAGTGGGCCTAAAAGCAGCCACCTAAACAGAAAGCGTTAAAGCTCGGGCGGATCAAAAATCTATTATCCAAATATCCTATCTAAAACCCCTAATCGTATTAGGCCATTCCATGCAAACATGGAAGAGATACTGCTAAAATGAGTAATAAGAAGGAACCTCCTTCTCCTAGCCTACGTGTATGCTAGATCGGACCCTCCACTAGCAATTAACGAACCCAACCAAAGAGGGCAATGTGACCACATCAAAAACCAAGAAAATCCCACATCAACCCAATCGTTATCCCCACACCGGAAGGCAATACACAGGAAAGACTAAAAGAAAAGGAAGGAACTCGGCAAACACAAGCCTCGCCTGTTTACCAAAAACATCGCCTCCTGCAAACCCCTCAACGTATAGGAGGTCTTGCCTGCCCAGTGACAAGTTAAACGGCCGCGGTATTTTGACCGTGCGAAGGTAGCGCAATCACTTGTCTTTTAAATGAAGACCTGTATGAATGGTGGAACGAGGGCTTAACTGTCTCCCTTTTCAGGTCAATGAAATTGATCTGCCCGTGCAGAAGCGAGCATATAAATACAAGACGAGAAGACCCTTTGGAGCTTAAGACACAAGATCAACTACGTCAAGAACCTGCTAACAGGTTAAACTAAGTAGCAACTGATCCACATCTTCAGTTGGGGCGACCGCGGGAGAAAACAAAGCTCCCACGCGGACCGGGATTTTAACCCTAAAACCAAGAGAGACATCTCCAAGTCACAGAATATCTGACCATAAAGATCCGGCCAATTGCCGATCAACGGACCAAGTTACCCTAGGGATAACAGCGCAATCCTCTTCCAGAGTCCATATCGACAAGAGGGTTTACGACCTCGATGTTGGATCAGGACATCCTAATGGTGCAGCCGCTATTAAGGGTTCGTTTGTTCAACGATTAAAGTCCTACGTGATCTGAGTTCAGACCGGAGTAATCCAGGTCAGTTTCTATCTGTAATGCTACTTCTTTCTAGTACGAAAGGACCGAGAGAAGGGGGCCTATATTATAAAACACGCCCCACCCCAACCTAATGACATCAACTAAATTAGACAAAAGGAGGGCACAAACCCATATCAAGATAAGATTAATTAAGATGGCAGAGCCCGGTAATTGCAAAAGGCCTAAGCCCTTTCAACCGGAGGTTCAAATCCTCCTCTTAATTATGATAACCCTATTGGCTACCCATGTAATCAATCCCTTAACTTACATTGTACCAGTACTACTAGCAGTCGCCTTCTTAACCCTAATTGAACGAAAAGTCCTAGGATACATACAACTACGTAAAGGCCCAAATGTAGTAGGACCATATGGATTGCTACAACCAATTGCAGACGGGGTAAAACTATTCATTAAAGAACCCATCCGTCCATCAACCTCCTCCCCCCTACTATTCCTCACCACCCCAATACTAGCTCTCACCCTAGCCTTAATACTATGAGCACCAATACCAATTCCTCACCCAGTAACAGACCTCAACCTAGGAATACTGTTCATCCTAGCCCTATCCAGCCTAGCTGTATACTCCATCCTAGGCTCTGGATGGGCTTCCAATTCAAAATATGCCCTAATCGGAGCACTACGAGCAGTAGCCCAAACCATTTCATATGAAGTTAGCCTAGGACTAATCCTACTATCTATCATTATCTTCACAGGAGGTTTCACCCTCCAAATATTTAACACAACCCAAGAAACAATCTGACTCCTCCTCCCAGCTTGACCACTAGCCGCCATATGATACATCTCCACCCTAGCAGAAACAAACCGTGCCCCCTTTGACCTCACAGAAGGAGAATCAGAACTAGTCTCGGGATTTAATGTAGAATATGCAGGAGGACCCTTCGCACTATTCTTCTTAGCAGAATATGCTAACATCCTACTAATAAACACTTTATCAGCCATCCTATTCTTAGGCACTACATATGCCCCAACCATCCCAGAACTTGCCTCTATCAACATCATAACAAAAGCTGCACTACTATCTATACTATTCCTGTGAGTACGTGCCTCCTACCCACGATTCCGATACGACCAACTTATACATTTAGTATGAAAAAACTTCCTACCAATAACACTAGCACTCATCTTATGACATACTGCCCTACCAATCGCATTCATGGGCCTACCACCCCAACTATAACTGGGAGTTGTGCCTGAACGCCCAAGGACCACTTTGATAGAGTGACTAATGGGGGTTAAAATCCCCCCGACTCCTTAGAAAGAAGGGACTCGAACCCATATTCTGGAGATCAAAACTCCAAGTGCTTCCACTACACCACTTCCTAGTAAGATCAGCTAAATCAAGCTTTTGGGCCCATACCCCAAAAATGTAGGTTAAAATCCTTCTCTTACCAATGAGCCCTTACATTACTATAATTCTACTATCAAGCTTAGGCCTGGGCACAACTCTAACCTTCATAAGCTCCCACTGATTACTTGCCTGAATAGGCCTTGAGATCAACACACTAGCAATTCTACCACTAATAGCCCAACACCATCACCCCCGAGCAGTAGAAGCCACCACCAAATACTTCCTAGCCCAAGCAACCGCCGCAGCAACAATTCTATTCGCCAGCACTATTAATGCTTGAGCCACAGGAGAATGAAACATTAACTGCCTATCCCACCCAATCGCAACCACATTAATCATAATAGCCTTAGCACTAAAAGTAGGCCTAGCCCCAGTACACTTCTGAATGCCCCCAGTAATACAAGGACTGGACCTGCCCACAGGACTAATCATGGCCACATGACAAAAACTAGCACCATTCGCACTAATCATTCAAATCACCACCACAACCAACCCACAACTACTAACCTTCCTAGGCCTACTATCAATTTTCATCGGAGGTTGAGGGGGCCTAAGCCAAACTCAACTACGAAAAATCTTGGCCTACTCATCCATCGCCCATCTAGGATGAATAATCATCATTACACAATTTAAACCCCAACTAACCATTCTAGCCCTAATTACATACATTATCATAACATCAGCAACATTCCTAGCATTCAAACTAATATCAGCCACAAAAATCAATACCCTAGCAATATCTTGATCAAAAGCCCCAATCCTCACAGCCATCACCGCCCTAACACTACTTTCCCTAGGAGGACTGCCCCCACTCACAGGTTTCATACCAAAGTGATTAATCCTACAAGAACTAACTACACAAGGACTCCCCCTAACAGCAACCATTGCAGCACTTAGTGCCCTTCTAAGCCTATACTTTTACCTACGACTATGCTACGCCATAACCCTCACAATTCCACCAAACACTAACAACGCCTCAACCCCCTGACGTCTACAAAACACACAAAACACAATCCTCCTAGCCACCTTCATAACCGCAACACTCCTACTCCTACCACTAACCCCGCTAGCTCAGACACTAATCAACTAGAGATTTAGGATAATATTCCAGACCAAAAGCCTTCAAAGCTTTAAGTAGGAGTGAAAATCTCCTAATCTCTGCATAAGACTTGCAGGACTCTATCCCACATCTTCTGAATGCAACCCAGACACTTTAATTAAGCTAAAGCCTTACTAGATGAGAAGGCCTCGATCCTACAAACTCCTAGTTAACAGCTAGACGCTCAAGCCAGCGAGCATTCATCTACTTCCCCCCGCCTCCTAAAAAAAGGCGGGAGCAAGCCCCGGCAGACGCCAATCTGCTTCTCAGGATTTGCAATCCAACATGTTTTACACCACAAGGCTTGATAGGAAAAGGATTTAAACCTTTGTTCATGGAGCTACAATCCACCGCCTAACCCTCGGCCATCCTACCTGTGACGATCACACGCTGATTCTTCTCAACTAACCACAAAGACATTGGCACCCTTTACTTAGTATTTGGTGCCTGAGCCGGAATAGTTGGTACAGCCCTTAGCCTGTTAATTCGAGCAGAGCTAGCCCAACCTGGCACACTTCTAGGCGATGATCAAATTTACAATGTTATTGTTACTGCTCACGCCTTCGTAATAATCTTCTTTATAGTAATACCAATTATGATTGGAGGCTTCGGCAATTGACTTGTACCCCTAATAATTGGAGCACCAGACATAGCATTCCCACGAATAAACAACATAAGTTTCTGACTTCTTCCACCCTCCTTCTTACTACTTCTTGCCTCATCTGGAGTTGAAGCAGGAGCAGGAACAGGATGAACTGTGTACCCACCTCTTGCAGGAAACCTCGCACATGCAGGAGCTTCCGTAGACCTAACAATTTTCTCCCTTCACCTCGCAGGTGTCTCATCAATCCTGGGGGCAATCAACTTTATCACAACAATTATTAACATGAAACCCCCTGCCATCTCGCAATACCAGACACCTCTATTCGTATGAGCCACCCTAATCACAGCCGTATTACTTCTGTTGTCCCTTCCAGTGTTGGCTGCTGGCATCACAATACTACTAACCGATCGAAACTTAAATACTACTTTCTTTGACCCCGCAGGAGGAGGGGACCCAATTCTCTACCAACATCTTTTCTGATTCTTCGGCCATCCAGAAGTATATATTTTAATTCTGCCCGGGTTCGGAATAATCTCCCACATTGTAGCCTACTACGCAGGTAAAAAAGAACCCTTCGGCTACATGGGTATAGTTTGAGCCATAATGGCTATCGGTCTTTTAGGTTTTATCGTCTGAGCCCACCACATATTCACAGTAGGAATAGACGTAGACACCCGAGCATACTTCACATCAGCAACAATAATTATTGCAATTCCAACAGGAGTTAAAGTATTTAGCTGACTAGCCACTTTACACGGGGGATCAATTAAATGAGAAACCCCACTACTATGAGCCCTTGGGTTCATTTTCCTTTTCACAGTAGGAGGACTCACTGGAATCGTACTAGCCAACTCATCCTTAGATATTGTACTACACGATACCTATTACGTAGTAGCCCATTTCCACTATGTCCTGTCAATAGGAGCCGTATTTGCCATTATAGGAGCCTTCGTACACTGATTCCCCCTTTTCACAGGATACACACTACACGACACTTGAACAAAAATCCATTTTGGAACAATATTCGTAGGTGTAAACCTAACCTTCTTCCCACAACATTTCCTAGGCTTAGCCGGAATACCACGACGGTACTCAGACTATCCAGACGCCTATTCATTATGAAATATTATCTCATCAATTGGCTCTCTCGTATCCTTAGTAGCGGTAGTAATATTCCTATACATTCTATGAGAAGCATTCACTGCTAAACGAGAAGTTCTTTCTGTAGAATTAACAGCCACAAACCCAGAATGACTACACGGATGTCCTCCACCTTATCACACATTCGAGGAACCAGCCTTTGTACAGGTACAAGCAAATTAACGAGAAAGGAAGGAATCGAACCCCCATAAACTAGTTTCAAGCCAGTCACATAACCACTCTGTCACTTTCTTCTATAAGATACTAGTAAAATAAATTACCCTGCCTTGTCAAGGCAAAATTGCAGGTTAAACTCCTGCGTATCTTAAGCTAAATAGCTTAATGGCACATCCCTCACAACTAGGATTCCAAGACGCGGCCTCCCCTGTAATAGAAGAACTTCTCCACTTCCACGACCATGCCTTAATAATCGTTTTCCTAATTAGCACTTTAGTCTTATACATTATTGTTGTAATAGTTACAACAAAACTTACAAACAAATACATCCTAGACTCCCAAGAAATCGAAGTCGTATGAACAATTCTCCCAGCAGTCATCCTCATTATAATCGCCCTTCCCTCCCTACGAATTTTGTATCTCATAGACGAAGTTAATGACCCACACCTGACCGTAAAAGCCATAGGCCACCAATGATACTGAAGCTACGAATATACAGACTACGAAGACTTAGCCTTCGACTCGTACATAATCCCTACACAAGACCTAGTCCCCGGACAATTCCGACTACTTGAAACAGACCATCGAATAGTAATCCCAATAGAATCCCCAGTTCGGGTCCTAGTCTCCGCTGAAGACGTCTTACACTCCTGAGCCGTTCCAGCATTAGGTGTAAAAATGGATGCAGTCCCAGGACGACTAAACCAAACATCCTTCATTACCTCCCGCCCTGGAGTGTACTATGGACAGTGCTCCGAAATCTGCGGCGCCAACCACAGCTTTATACCTATCGTTGTAGAAGCCGTCCCTCTAGAACACTTTGAAAACTGATCCTCTCTTATGCTTGAAGCCGCCTCACTGGAAAGCTAAATAGGGCCTAGCGTTAGCCTTTTAAGCTAAAGATTGGTGACCCCCAACCACCTCCAGTGATATGCCACAATTAAACCCCGCCCCATGATTTGCAATTCTCATATTCTCATGACTAATCTTCCTAACAGTAATCCCATCCAAAGTCTTAAAACATACCTTCACAAATGAAATCACAGCATTAAACGCCGAAAAACTAAAATCAGACACTTGAAACTGACCATGGCACTAAACCTATTTGATCAATTTATAAGCCCCACACACCTCGGTATCCCCCTGATAGCCATCGCCCTGACCCTACCTTGAATCTTGGTTCCTTCTCCAACCAACCGTTACCAAACCAATCGACTGATCTCTCTACAAAACTGGTTTATTAAAACATTTACACAACAACTATTAACACCCCTAAACAAAGGTGGACACAAATGAGCCATAATTTTAACCTCCCTAATAATCTTCATCCTAATACTAAATATTTTAGGACTACTTCCATACACATTCACCCCAACAACCCAACTCTCGCTAAACATAGGCCTAGCCGTACCACTATGACTAGCCACAGTAATTATTGGTATACGCAACCAACCCACTGCAGCCCTAGGCCATCTTCTGCCAGAAGGAACCCCAACCCCCCTCATCCCCATCCTAATTATTATCGAAACAATCAGTTTATTTATCCGACCCCTTGCACTAGGAGTACGGCTCACAGCCAACCTCACAGCAGGCCACCTCTTAATCCAACTAATTTCAACTGCAACAATCACTCTACTGCCAATAATGACTACAGTAGCAGCTCTCACTGCCATCCTTCTAGTATTACTAACTCTCCTAGAAGTAGCAGTTGCCATCATCCAAGCATACGTATTTGTCCTTCTATTAAGCCTCTACCTACAAGAAAACGTCTAATGGCCCACCAAGCACACGCATATCACATGGTTGATCCAAGCCCATGGCCCTTAACCGGGGCAGTAGCTGCTCTCCTAATAACATCAGGTCTAGCAATCTGATTCCACTTCCACTCAACAACTCTTCTAACCCTAGGTCTAATACTACTGCTCCTCACAATATACCAATGATGGCGAGACATCGTCCGAGAAGGCACCTTTCAAGGACACCACACCCCTCCAGTACAAAAAGGCCTACGATACGGAATAATCCTATTCATTACCTCAGAAGTATTATTCTTTCTAGGATTTTTCTGAGCCTTCTACCATTCTAGCCTAGCCCCTACCCCTGAACTGGGAGGATGCTGACCCCCAACCGGCATTACACCTTTAGACCCCTTCGAAGTGCCACTACTTAACACCGCCGTTCTCCTAGCTTCTGGGGTAACAGTAACTTGAACTCACCATAGCCTAATAGAAGGTGAACGTAAACAAGCAATCCAATCCCTAGCCCTAACTATTCTATTAGGTTTCTACTTTACTGCCCTTCAAGCTATAGAATACTACGAAGCTCCTTTCACTATTGCAGACGGAGTTTACGGCTCAACCTTCTTCGTAGCCACAGGCTTTCACGGACTCCATGTTATTATTGGCTCAACCTTCCTTGCTATCTGTCTACTACGACAAATCCAATATCACTTTACATCAGAACATCACTTCGGATTTGAAGCAGCCGCTTGATACTGACACTTCGTAGATGTAGTATGACTATTCCTGTACGTCTCTATTTACTGATGAGGCTCATATCTTTCTAGTATTCCAAAGTTAGTACGAGTGACTTCCAATCACCTAGTCTTGGTTAAAATCCAAGGAAAGATAATGAACTTAATTATAGCTGTCCTACTAATCACCACAGCCCTCTCCCTAGTGCTAGCTTTAGTATCATTCTGACTACCCCAAATAACCCCAGACGCAGAAAAACTTTCCCCATACGAATGCGGCTTCGACCCTTTAGGATCAGCACGTCTACCTTTCTCACTACGATTCTTTCTAGTAGCTATCCTATTCCTACTATTTGACCTAGAAATTGCCCTTCTCCTCCCCCTACCCTGAGGTAATCAACTACCAAACCCAACATATACACTCCTATGAGCTGCAACAATCCTTATTCTACTTACGCTGGGCCTAATCTACGAATGACTCCAAGGAGGCCTAGAATGAGCTGAATAGGGTATTAGTCCAACTTAAGACCTCTGATTTCGGCTCAGAAGACCACGGTTAAAATCCGTGATTCCCTTATGACACCAGTATACTTCAGCTTCACCTCAGCATTCACCTTAGGACTAATAGGCCTAGCCTTCCACCGAACTCATCTTCTATCAGCACTACTATGCCTAGAAGGAATAATATTATCATTATTCATCGCCTTAGCCTTATGAATACTACAATTAGAAGCAACTGCCTTCTCAGCAGCCCCTATTCTCCTACTAGCCTTCTCAGCATGCGAAGCCAGTGCAGGCTTAGCCCTCCTCGTAGCCACAGCTCGAACCCACGGAACAGATCGACTCCAAGCACTAAATCTCCTACAATGCTAAAAATCCTAATCCCAACAATCATGCTGTTCCCAACAATCTGACTCTCCTCTCCTAAATGACTATGAACCACAACAACACTTCAAAGCTTAGTTATTGCACTAATTAGCCTTACCTGAATTAAGTGACCCTCAGAAACAGGCTGAACTTCCTCAAACCTCTACATAGGCACAGACCCCCTCTCAACACCTCTACTAGTTCTTACTTGTTGACTCCTACCCCTCATAATTCTTGCCAGCCAAAACCACATTAAAACAGAACCCCTCAGCCGCCAACGAAGCTATATTACCCTTCTAACTTCACTACAAACTTTCCTAATCATAGCATTTGGTGCCACAGAAATCATCATATTCTATGTCATATTTGAAGCCACCCTTATCCCCACACTAATCATTATTACCCGTTGAGGAAACCAAGCCGAACGTCTAAGCGCCGGCACATACTTCCTATTTTATACCCTAACAGGGTCCCTCCCCCTACTAGTAGCACTACTATTACTACACCAAGACCTAGGAACACTTTCAATACTAACAATCCAGTACTCACACCCCCTGACCCTAAACTCTTGAGGAGATAAAATTTGATGAGCAGGCTGTTTAATTGCTTTCCTAGTAAAAATACCCTTATATGGAGTCCACTTATGACTACCAAAAGCCCACGTAGAAGCCCCCGTAGCAGGCTCTATGGTACTAGCAGCAATCTTACTAAAACTAGGCGGCTACGGCATAATACGAATAATAATCATCCTAGACCCCCTATCTAAAGACTTAATTTACCCCATTATCGCACTAGCCCTATGAGGTGTTATCATAACAGGATCAATCTGTTTACGACAAACTGACCTAAAATCATTAATCGCCTACTCCTCTGTCAGTCACATAGGACTAGTCGCAGGAGGTATCCTAATCCAAACCCCGTGAGGCTTCACCGGAGCTCTAGTGCTTATAATTGCCCACGGCCTAGTATCATCTGCCCTATTCTGCCTAGCCAACACAACATACGAACGAACCCACAGCCGAACAATACTCTTAGCCCGAGGCTTACAACTTATCTTCCCTTTAACCGCTGTCTGATGATTTATCTCAAACCTAGCAAATCTAGCCCTCCCCCCCATACCAAACCTAATAGGAGAACTAGTAATTATCACAGCAATATTTAACTGATCCCCATGAACTCTAGTATTGACCGGAGCAGGAACTCTAATCACCGCAGCTTATTCACTATACCTATTCCTAATAACACAACGAGGCCCCCTACCACAACACATCATTAACTTACAACCATTCCACACACGAGAACATCTACTGATAACACTTCACCTACTACCAATTATCCTCCTCATTACAAAACCAGAAATCATATGAGGCTGATGATACTGTAGATATAGTTTAACTAAAACATTAGATTGTGGTTCTAAAAATAGAGGTTAAACCCCTCTTATCCACCGAAAGAGGCCCGAAGCAATAAGGACTGCTAATCCCTATCCCCACGGTTAAACTCCGTGGCTCATTCGTAACGCTCCTAAAGGATAATAGTTCATCCATTGGTCTTAGGAACCAAAAACTCTTGGTGCAACTCCAAGTAGCAGCTATGGTAAATACTATTATAACTACTACCCTACTCTTAACCTTAACAATCCTAATTTGGCCCCTCATCATAACACTAACTCCAAAACCACTAAACCAAGACTGAGCTACTAAACACGCCAAAACCGCCGTAAGCACTGCATTCTTCATCAATATCCTCCCCCTCATCATCTTCCTGGACCAAGGAACAGAAAATATCATCACCACCTGAAACTGAATAAACATCATAAACTTCGACATCAACATTAGTTTCAAATTCGACCACTACTCCCTAATCTTCACCCCCATCGCCCTATACGTAACATGATCAATCCTAGAATTTGCATCATGATACATACACTCCGACCCATACTTAAACCGATTCTTTAAATACTTGCTACTATTCCTAGTGGCCATAATCACCCTAGTCACCGCCAATAACCTTTTCCAACTATTCATCGGATGAGAAGGAGTAGGCATTATATCTTTCCTACTAATCGGATGATGACACGGACGAGCCGACGCCAACACAGCAGCCCTCCAAGCAGTCCTTTACAACCGAGTAGGAGACGTAGGCCTCATCCTAGCCATTGCCTGAATCGCAATAAACCTAAACTCATGGGAAATTCCACAAATCTTCTTACTATCAAAAGAATTTGACATAACACTCCCCCTAATGGGCATCATCTTAGCCGCCACAGGAAAATCCGCCCAATTCGGCCTACATCCCTGACTACCTTCAGCAATAGAAGGTCCAACCCCAGTCTCGGCCCTACTGCACTCAAGCACAATAGTAGTCGCAGGAATCTTCCTACTGATCCGACTCCACCCACTGATAGAAAACAACCAACTAGCCCTTACCACTTGTCTATGCCTAGGCGCCCTAACTACACTATTTACTGCCACCTGCGCCCTAACTCAAAACGACATCAAAAAAATTGTAGCTTTCTCAACATCAAGCCAACTAGGCTTAATAATAGTCACCATCGGATTAAACCAACCCCAACTAGCCTTCCTACACATTTGCACTCACGCCTTTTTCAAAGCTATACTATTCCTATGCTCCGGCTCAATTATTCACAGCCTAAACGACGAACAAGACATCCGAAAAATAGGAGGACTTCACAAACTTATGCCCTTCACCTCCTCATGCCTTGTCATCGGCAGCTTAGCTCTCACAGGTATACCCTTCCTAGCAGGCTTTTTCTCAAAAGACGCAATCATTGAAGCCCTAAACACCTCCCATCTAAACGCCTGTGCCCTGGCCATCACACTAATCGCCACATCCTTTACCGCAGTTTATAGCCTCCGAGTTGTATTCTTCGTAACCATGGGCTCTCCCCGATTCCTCCCATTATCACCAATTAATGAAAACCACTCCACAGTAATTGCACCCATTGAACGGCTAGCCTGAGGAAGTATCATCGCAGGTCTAATCATTACCTCAAACTTCCTACCACTAAAAACCCCCGTCATAACCATACCCCTTACTCTTAAAATAGCTGCACTAGCAGTTACAATTACAGGCCTAATTATTGCCCTGACCCTGGCCACAGCAACCTCAAAACAAATTAAAATCACCCCAACTCTCACACTTCACAACTTCTCCAACATACTTGGATTTTTCCCACCAATCATCCACCGCCTAGTTCCAAAAATTAACCTCACTCTAGGAAAACAAGCCACAAAACTAGACCGACAATGACTAGAAATGGGCCCCAAAGGATTGCACCCCATACACAACCTTATTTCCTCAATATTTGACAACATAAACACTAATATTGTCAAAATCTACCTCACATTCTACCTTGTCTCCACAGCCCTAATCATCACTCTTCTTTCAGCATTCTAAACCCGCTCGAAGTGCACCACGCCCCAAACCTCGAGTCAACTCCAACACTACCAAAAGACATAACAACAACACCCACGCACACACAACCAATATGCCACCCCCAACAGAATACATCAAAGAAATACCACTAACATCACCCCGTACCACAAAGAACTCCTTAAACTCATCTACAACAACCCAGCCACCATGACTACCTCAAAACCATCACACAGCTACCCCAACCCCAAACAAATACATCAAAACATAAGCCTTAACCGATCCAACTCCCCAAGTCTCAGGAAACGGCTCAGCCGCCAAAGCCGCTGAATACGCAAACACTACCAACATTCCACCCAAATAAATCAAAAACAACATTAAACCCACTAACGACCCACCATGCCCAATCAAAACCCCACACCCAACCCCCGCCGCCATTGCCAATCCTAAAGCAGCAAAATAAGGGGCAGGATTAGAAGCAACTCCAACCAACCCAACAACAAGCCCTAACAAAAGAATATCAAGAAAATATATCATAATTCTCGCCCGGATTTTAACCAGAACTAATGACTTGAAAAACCACCGTTGTTATTCAACTACAAGAACTCATGGTCACCCGTAAAACCCACCCCCTAATCAAAATTATCAACGACGCACTAATCGACCTTCCAGCCCCATCAAACATTTCTGCCTGATGAAACTTCGGCTCCCTATTACTATTATGCCTTGCAATACAAATCCTAACTGGGCTATTCCTAGCCATACACTACACTTCAGATGTCTCAACCGCCTTCTCTTCAGTAGCCCACATCTGCCGAAACGTCAACTACGGTTGAATCATCCGCAACCTACACGCCAACGGAGCCTCCTTCTTTTTCATCTGCATCTACCTACACATCGGACGCGGACTATACTACGGCTCTTATATGTACAAAGAAACCTGAAACATCGGTGTCATCCTTCTGCTATTAGTAATAGCAACTGCATTCGTAGGATACGTCCTACCATGAGGCCAAATATCCTTCTGAGGCGCTACAGTAATCACAAACCTCCTATCAGCCGTACCATACATAGGAGATGCACTAGTACAATGAATTTGAGGAGGCTTCTCCGTAGACAACGCAACACTAACACGATTCTTCACATTTCACTTCCTTCTCCCATTCGCAGTAGTAGCAGCCACACTGCTCCACGCCCTATTCCTCCACGAAACAGGCTCCAACAACCCAATCGGACTAAACTCCGATGCAGACAAAATCTCCTTCCACCCCTACTTCTCCTACAAAGACCTATTTGGATTCATCGTCCTCATTACTGCCCTCACAACTCTAGCCTTATTCTCACCAAACCTCCTAGGCGACCCAGAAAACTTTACTCCAGCAAATCCCCTAGTAACTCCCCCACACATCAAACCAGAATGATACTTCCTATTCGCCTACGCAATTCTACGATCCATTCCAAACAAACTAGGCGGAGTTTTAGCATTACTATTCTCCATCCTAGTACTAATAGTAGTCCCTTTACTACACACCTCTAAACAACAAGGACTAACCTTCCGCCCCCTCACTCAATTCTTATTTTGAGCCCTAGTCGCTGACGTATTCATCCTAACCTGAATCGGCGGAATACCAGTCGAACACCCATTCATCATTATCGGCCAAATCGCCTCAATCCTATATTTCATACTATTCCTAGCCCTAATCCCAATAGCAGGCTGATTGGAAAACAAACTCCTTAACTTCAACTGCTCTAGTAGCTTAACCATAAAGCGCCGGTCTTGTAATCCGGAGATCGAAGGTTAAAATCCTTCCTAGCGCCAGAAAAGAGAGATTTTAACTCCCACCCCTAACTCCCAAAGCTAGGATTCTAAACTAAACTATTTTCTGCATTACACATATATTCCGACTACGACATTGTTCCTATGGTATAGTACATATATTATGGTGTAGTACATACATGTATAACTTCACATAATGTCTTAATACATCCGACTAAGATTCCCCAAAAAATGAATCCCAACATTCATTACGACATTAAAACAAGCAGGACTAATACACATTTAGAAGTTTGTTCCCACATATTATTACTTATAACGGAAGAACTGTGCGACTAAGCACAAAATCCTTGCAACCTTCTCCCTCGCTTGAGTCAACTGTTGGTTTCTTTAAAGTATGTTTAATGTAGTAAGAAACCATCAACCTTGTAATTCTAGTGCACACGGTTCTTGAAAGGTCAGGGACAAGACATGTGGGGGTAGCACAACTTGCACTATTACTGGCATCTGGTTCCTATTTCAGGGCCATACATTTAAAATTCCACTACATGTGGTTTGTCCTGGCATAAGTTAATGCTGTGACCGCGACGTAGCAAAAACCCCCCATGCTAAAGCGTTCCTTCTAATGGGCATGGGGTTTTTTTTTATTTTTAGGTCACTTTCATTTGGCATATTTCATGTAGGCAACGATCAACTGTTAGATAAGGTGGTATTATTACCTTTTGCAGTGAATTATAGTTCCATGAAGGCTTTGAAGATATAGTAAGTTTTATACATTGCATTTTACTCTATCAAGTGCATAACCTATTTTACTACTCCACATACTTCCCCTGAGATTCCCCCCCTCCTCCGGCCTCGCGCGCGCGGTAAACCCCCCTTACCCCCCATGCCGTACGAGTCCTAATTAATCCTGTTAAACCCCTAAACCAGGCAAGGCTCGATTAGCATAATCAACAAGTATGTGTATGTGTTGATATATAGTGTTATAAATTTGAATTACATTGTATA